CCAGAAGGATAAATAAACATTCTTTTCCTCTCTTTCCAGACGTCTCATCCCTTTCTTCTCCTACCTCTTTAACTAGTAGAAAGGTCTCGCTTCCTCTTCCTTTGGTCGAGTGAGTCAAGCTTCCTAGCTTAGCTAAATCATCTTCATTAGCAACTCTAGATAGGACTGCGGAGAGGACACCCAGGACCAGAGAGGGATAGCGGGGAGATTCTGACGAGTTCAGATAGGCTTTTGAAACTATAGGTTAGACCTAAGATTCGTCGAGGAACTCTAAGCTCCTTAGCTCATGGAACTCTCTAACTCAAGTAGTCTTCCTATAAAGCTACCGTATAGATGTCCTATAGAGCTCCCGTAAGGATGTCTTATAGTGAGTATAGTATGCTCTATTATTCCTTAGCACTTCGCTAAGCGACATCAACCTCAGCACAAGAGCTAATCCTTTAAAGGGAGATCGTTCAGAAAGGGAGGGCTAGTGGACAACTAGCTAAGCGAATCAAATCCCGAAAGAAATCCACGATCACGAGGAAATAGTCCACGCTTTGTGCTAGTGCCGCTACCTTTCTCGCCAAAGCTATCGCTTTCTCTTCTTAGAAGGAAGAGGAAAGCATAATGAGCGGTACGTTTCATTTATTTTTGATTTTCCTATGGCGTTTTCATACTCACCCCTGAAAGTGAAATAGAGATAGAGATAATCTATTAAGTTGGAAGGCGGAAAGAAGCATGGAAGCCCCTTATAGATTAGCAAAAACAAAGAAACTCTTTCTAAATAATATATTGGTTGTTGTGAAGTGAAAGGGGAGGAAACTCAACTAGTCCCTATCTCCATAAGAGGAGCAATACAGGAAGAACCACAGCTATTTCAAATAAGCGATTTTAGCCCTTTCCTTATCAGTCGAGTGGCTTCCGCTCCTTATGTGTTGGAAGTTTGATCGGAAGATAAGTAGGCAAGGCCATCCAGATAGATGCTTTTTGACCCGGCCTGAAAGAAGGAATACGAGGCGCAAAGCGTAGTGGATATACTATTCCTGCTATCTGACTTCCCGAGGGAGAAGAAGACGAGTGGTCGAACACTCTCGCATTATGCTTGTAACAGATATGCCAGATGGGAATGAGGAAATCATACTGCCGATTAAGCGACTACCCATGAATGGGGATATCACACTGCTTATTTCGCGAGTAATCCTTCATATCATGAAAGATAGATAGACTACTGCCCTTTATGGACTTTTGCGACTAAGCATTTCTGATATTCAAGATGAAATTGAATAAGATAATACAGATGGTAGCGTAGAGTCATTTTATCCAAGCCGTCTAGATGGACCTTTCCTTCTATCTATTTAGATTGTACCCAGTCTAAGTCTGAGTATTCATAAAGGTGCAGTTCGCTTATTCCCATTGATTGAGTAGTTGATAGGACCTCTCTTGGTGGAAGTGAGTAATACTTGACTGGGGGGTAACATGTTCCTTACTTAACCAAGGATAGTTTGGCGTTGATTTTCAATAGCTTGAGCAAAACGGGTTTATTGCCTAGACAGCATTGATTCCATCATTTGTTGGATATCGGCTAGACTAGCCATGGTAGGTTGAATGGTTTGTTGAATCTGTATGGGAAATAGGAAATAAAAATACATTAGAGTTGTGAAAAGGGACATAAGATTTGGCAAAAGGACAACAAGAAAGGGTTGAAGACCTCACACTCATCCTTCTCATAGCACCGACTAAAGACATCACAAGGACTAACCAAAAACTAGACTAACCTATAGTCGGAATCTATCTAATACCTAGTTAATAGGGGCATTTCTATCGAGTAGTCACTCATTCTGTACTGACTCGGAAATAACATATACAATGCATGATGAAAACATTTTCGTGAACACGCGAATGGTTATGCAGTATTATTATTATGGTACATACATCCTAAGGGAAGGTTCTTTTGTCATTACATGGAAAGGTAAAAAGGGTGGTTCCCCATCTGTGACTTGTCGCGTATGCGCTGTGAATGCTTCATTTAGGATTATGAACCCCAACTTTGAGAACGGGCATTTTCGGGGACTAGCCTCCTTCCTTCTTTCTTCGATCGGAATACGAATGAGATCAAAAAGGCCATCATTGGGGCAAACGATGCAATAGCTTCGGTTAGAGCAAAGCCCAAAATGGCATAACCAAATAATTGTTTAGCCAATGATGGATTTCGCGCCACGGAATGAATCGAGGAACTAAGGACGTTTCCAATACCGACAGCAGCTCCCGCTGAAGCAATTGTAGCAGCTCCGGCACCCATTGATTTCGCACCTTCTAACATCTCGAGTTTAGAATTATCCTCACGCTTTTTAATTCACTTATGTTCAGCTATAAGAATCATTTCTATTGCGAGAATCTAATATAAGAGAGAAGGACAAAGGCTGACATCGTTCATCCCCAATTGTTTCCCATTACAATGAGAAAGAGGTAAACGTTCCCCCCCATAAAAACACTGAGAGCCCAGGCGCATCTGACTATGAGTATGTTATAAACCTCCCATACGTGGGAAACCAGATTCGGATTTGTGACAACCCGAACCCAGTTGTCAATCACAAACCGGAAAAGAAGGGAAAGAACCCAAACAAAAATGACCAAAAACTCCCTAACTATCAACTTCAAAATTGGAAGCCGATTTTCCCAGTGATGAAATGTAGACATTGGTCTTTCCTTTGTCCTTCCCCCTTATTCCTTTCTATTGTCTTATCGATTCCTCGTCGATTCTTCCCCTCGTTCCTTTCTATTGGGCCGGTACACTTCACACCAGGCCAATCTCGATTCAAGTCAAAGCCTCCTGACGTGAACGGACGCCATTGCTTTGGCTCCAGTCAGTGAAGACGGCTATCAACCTCGAATCAAAACCTTTCTGTTCTCTTATGATATTTCGAGTGAAAAGATCACTCCCAAAAGCAAGCTTGATCTTATATACGATACCACTAGCGGACGACTATCAGCATCCACCTTCTGCTTTGTAGTAGTCAAGGAAGATTTTGAACCCAAGGAACTAATGCCACTGATAGGAAAGACATAGACTCTATGCCCACTTACCGCTCTACCACTTCAATTCAATGACGGACTGAACCTACCTTTCCCCATTCGACCTACCTGAGAACACTAACGGAACACTCTTTGACTCCCACTGACCAGCGGATTCCTGGTGTTGTTTCTTCTTCATTACCATTGATTATTCGGGATCCTGTTGGTGCTGATCGGCAGCGAATATCCCCAGCTGTCCAGCAAGTGGATGGTTTTCAGACGTCGTCAGGTTCTGGTCAGCAACAGATTGTTACGGCGTCCGCTGATATTGCAGTTCAGACGCGACCAGTTATGGGCTTCAACGGAAAATGTTCATATATCGTCCTTGAAGGAGGGTGGGACAAGTTATTCGGCACCGGTATCTGAGGTTCAATCAGTCTCGAAGGATGGGCTGGGGCTTTCTCTGCAACACCAGGTGCAGTCTAGTGCGCTTGTTGAGGGCAGCTTCACGGATCCTGAGTCTGATGAGGACCCGGTGCATACTTTCAATTCCTTTGGGGTTCTTTAAAATATTCAGGATGGTATGGATGGAGACTAAGGTGTCTCTGTCTCGGTCTCCTCCCGCTACGTCATCTACTTCGCTACCTAGTGAATATAACTCCCCTGCTCCTTCGTCTCCTTTGAGGCCTATGAATAGATCCCCCTTTATAGATGAACCTATAATCCATACTCTGAGCTGTTTCATTGCAGTATGTGCTATAAAATGGAATGTTGATCCAACTCTCTTAATAAGCTATATTCAGTATGTATTAAATAATAATATACCATTTGATAGTCTCAGAGATCTTGTAATGAGTGGTATCTTCGATAGGTATATTGAAGGTGGGGCTAGCCTTTCGTCTATTACTGAGGTGGTCACTCCTTCATCGAGTGTGCCGGATGCTGGCATCCCTAGTTCGATACATAATACAGTTTATCACATACCTATAGATCAATCATCTGTTTCTGATGTACCGAATCAGCCGTTAGGCAATATTGACACTAATAATAGTATCGGCTTCAAGTTATTTATCGGGACTGCTCTGCCCGTGGTTGCTCTTTCATTCTATAATGGTTCTTCCGGCGTAGCCTTGCCAACTTATATTCCTACATGAACTGAAAAAAGAAAATAGAATATGATTAGTGAAAGAATGATGCTGATCGGATCGTATATTATCACAAAATTCGGATCTCTTTGAGTTAGAGGATATGGAAATGAAGGTTATTCAAATGGAGGTGAATGAGGGGTCCTATGTATGGGGTGAGTTCAAATTGCTATTTATTCATAAAGATGAGATGGAAGAAGTGATTCTTTTTCAATATTTGTTCGTGTAGTCGATTCAGACTACTACCTCTCTGTATATATTAGACCCCGTGATAGACTGATTCTTATGGCTCTAACAGATTTTCTTCTCAATACCTTGACTTATTCTTATTTTTTGGATTCATCCTTTGCCTATCTAGAAGATCGTGATCTGCTTTCTTACATATCAACAATTGTAGGCTGGGGTCCTGTAGAAGTAGTTATCCTTGTTGATCTAGAAAGGTCAATCTCTACGCTTTCCCGTTCTCGTCTCATGGCTAAACTCTCAAGCGCTGTGAGGGATCCCTTTATCGTCCAACCTTTTCTCCTCTTTCTTCAATTCCCCACTACTCACTAAAATGGGTCCTACCCCTGATTTTGGCTCGGAAGGCCTTCAGGTACCGACATCAGTCCTGTCTTGCTTAATATCTTTTTAGATCACTTTGATAGGGCTTTCCGATCCCGATTTCCCCAGCTTCCTTTCGCTCGCTATTGTGACGAGATTCTAGTCCCAATCCGCGTAGACAGACCGGAGGATGGATCTATAGAAGATATAGTTCCCATTATGGTCTCATTACTAGAAGAATTCGAATTGTCTGCCCGTTACCTAATTGACTTATGCCTACTCCGGATTAGTGAAAATAGCCCTAGCTAGATTATCAAGCTCTCCTCCCGTAAATGCATTCTTTTTGAATGAAGACCCTGTAGCTGTAGCAAAGGAAGAAAGCGTAGAGGCTCTGCCTGATCCCCTGAGATGGAACAACTTCTGACCCTAAAGAAGGGCTGGCTAACGGAACTATAATAGAATATATCATTCCTGCAGGACCTCTTTCTCTCAATAGGGGCATTTCTATCGAGTAGTCACTCATTCTGTACTGACTCGGAAATAGGGGAACTTGCTTATTCGCCAGCTTGGGTTTCGGTTGCAGATGCGATTGATTATGCCATTCTTGCTTTCGGTGGAATAGAATGATGAAGATCTAGGTATGCACATGATGAAGGGAGAGGCCAAGTGATGGGTTACGGTTCTGCGACAGGTGAAGTTTCGGTTGGTGAGCCTATGTCCTTTATTAAGGGAAGAAAACTTGTCCAATCTAAGCTAAGGCCCGTGTCAAGTCAACCATACCGGACGGATCGGTGAAATACCCTCAACAGGGTGAACTTCGAGTGAAGATTGAGCTGTTGATGTCACATATCCGCTGTCAAATTAGCAATCTATCGTACAGAAGGTCTTGGGGAATTCCTTACATCAAGGTAGTATGCCAGCCATGAAAAAGTTTGGATTGTGCCCTAGTTGTCGCGCTCTTACCCGGGTGCTGCCATTTGTTTGCCTTGTTCGGGTTTCAAATCTTTCTCAAAGATAGATGATTGTGGGTCCTGAGAGGTCGATTCATCATCATGATTATTGGAATGAAGAGGCTTTGAGGACCTTCCTTCTAAGGAGAAAGCGCGAACTTGTCTCTGTATATCAACCACTAAAAAAAGAGGGTTCACCATCGGTTCATTGGATTCCGGGCCGAATGAATCCAGTGCATGATCCGTAGGGGGGTCTTTATTATCAACAAAATTTCTGCCAACTAGTTCCTCTTCCTGCTGTCCCCGTGAGGCAGAGCTACAGCCGGGGCTGCCCGAAGGCGATTTTCCAATAGCTAAATACTCCGGTTCTTGAAGAACAGGAGCTTGGGGATTGTTATCTGGTTCAAGCTCTTCGCCCCGAGGACCATCTTCAATGGTTTGCATGTCAGCGAATCACGAAGGCTAACTTCAGTGATAGCAGCCTTCAAAGCTTATGGATTGGTTGGGTTATTCGCATGAAAAAAAACCGGAGCATTATTTGCAGCTTCAGCCACACCAGCATTCACCTCAGCAGGTGCATTTTGAACAATAGCCGCATTATCAGCAGCAGGCATCCTTTCAGTGGTAGGTGCTGACCATATTGGTAGCATTGGTTCTTGGAACATAGGCCATTCTCGGTGACGGATTGACAGCAGGCTCCTTATTTGCCACTTTGCATTCGTAACGGGCATGACCTTGTCGTCTGCAATGCGTGCAGAACTTAGGTATTCAAAAAGAAAGGATTTCTTGCTGGCGATCCATAGACAGTAGATCTAACCCAAAGATTCTTTTTTAGGTTTTCCTTGAGAAGACCCCCACTTCTACACAAACCCTAGCTACGTTGGGACGTGAGACAAGCTTCGTAGGACCATAAAGGTCAGGCCAATTACGAAAGTAGAGCCGATAGAAAACAGGCGAAACTCAAAGAAGAAGACAATAAGCAGATGGCCCTATAGAAGTGGGATCTCAATTCCTCGTTTTTGACATGCGGAAATGCTATTTGCTAGTTTTTCCAGAGGAAGGGGAAGGATCGGCCGATCGATACCGTATGGAAAGAGGAACAAGAGAAGAACGAAGCCCTACATCGATGTTTGAACCGGGGTATTGAAAATGTGGTATTGCTTCACGCGGTCTCAGTCTCAGTAGGATTGTGAAAACCTTGCTCCGATATGAGTTTAGAAGTATCTAGGGAAGTCCCCTATAATCTAAAGAAAGCTGGAGATTTGGACCTTTCGATTATGGTTGTTACCGAGCTGCGGGTATTTGACTAGGAAAACCGTTCCACTCTTCTCTCAATGTCAGTGCTGGGAGATCGGGTACAGCGGGATCACTTTTCAGCTTGTTAGTCTGCTATCGCTTCCTCGGATGCCATGATAGTTGATGTAGTAGAATCTCCTGCTTTTGCCTAAGCATCCGCCATCGAATAGTTTGCAGTCGGAGGAGTCTGCCATTGCTGAATCGCTCGCTGACGCCTCAACAGATGCTCTTGCTGAGCCCTTATTAGATAAAAGTTTACTTTGGTCTATCCCTTAATGGGCTCTCTGCTTGAGAGTAAAGCACGGCAAAAGCCTTCCGCGCCACAAGGACAAGTGGCAACTAGGTGAATTGGGAAGAAGCCACCTCTGGCGTAAAGAAAGGGGGGTAGTAGTTAGACTTATTTATTAGCTTCAGGGGCCGCCAATGGCTATTTCATATCTCGCTGTTGATGGATCTTCTGCTCCTGCTGTCGAATAATCCGCTCTTGCTCAATCGTCGGCTATTGCCATAAACATAAAGAATTTGGGCCTAAATCCAATGCAAAATACTTATATAGCGCGCGCTTTGGCACG